TTCATAGTCAGGCGTGGTATAAAATCTTCTCTCAAAAAGAGACAGACCAGAGATGACAGAGGAAGGTATTCGGTTCAAAAAAGAGACGGCAGTCAGAACAGCTTCAGTCCAAAATTGACTAAGGACAGAAGCAAGCTACAAGCATTAGCAACCGCTTTCGTTTAATCTTTTGTAAAAAAAAAAAGAAGCAGCGAAGAAAAAAAGACAGTAAGTTGTTGCGCTAACTCGCTAGCGCTAGCGCACTACGGCTTTTCAGCCTCCTGCAGTTCATTCCATTCCCTTCGCTACACTCGACTTAAACCACCTACGAACTCACCCATAAGGAAACTTGTCAAGTAGGTCTTTCGAGCCTTTCCTTTTTTTACAAATCTGGTAAGGTGGGGTATTATCCTTAAGTCTGCTTTATAAATCTTTAGTCGTCTTTCAGTACTGGCGAAGCTTTAATTGAAGACCCTTCAGTGCCGTTTCGTTTGGTCCCCTGGGTACCTTCTCCGCACTTAGCTGTAAGCATTTCAAGTAGATAAAATCATAAAAGAAGAAATGGGAAGGAGTACTTACATTATGCGATGCGCTATTATTTGAATCCGAAGGTCAATCATTCCCAGTGAAGGTATGGGGGGAAAAGGAGTACGTTAGTCAAATAGAGGGCTCTCACGGGGGCGTAGTCCACGGCTTTAGCCTTAAGCTTGCGCTGTAGTTCTTGTATTGGGCGAGCCAAAGCGTTAAATAGCGCCGTTTAGTGGCGTGCAGGGGGTAGTCGTCTTGTTGTGCTGGTAGGTGCGACTATGTGAGTTGACAAGAATACACTGCGGTATGTGTGAGTAAAGATTTTCCTTAGTGATCCAAAGGAGCAAGTAGAGTTACTGCAGACTGGCTTCCCCCCATATACCCCCGCGGATGCGGATTTCCTACCATTGAAGGAAATAGATCAAACTGCTAATCCCACCCACGCCGTAAATGCCCTACCTGATCCATTTCAAATCCAGCCGGAGGTCTTCGAGCCTTGTTACGAACTAAAGTTATAAAGCAAAGCGACCCCAATCCCTCCCCAGCCCAGGTCAAAGGTCTCCCCGCTCTTTTTAGGGGGTTCGTTACGGTCAGCAAATAAGCCCCGCATCGTATCGATAGCGATTCAGATAACCTCCCCAAGCCTGCCTAACCTAATTGTGTGTGAGCAATCAATCGTGACAAGTCGACCGATCCATAATGAAAGCACCTGTAGATAGAAGCCGTTTGCCGACCGGTGGACTCATCCTCAATGCCGTTTAGGCTCCCCAGTTCAGTCGGTTGTCCGCCGCTTTTCTTTCCCATGCCGGGTCTGGCCTTATGGGTAGCAGCCTCCCAAAGAGATGGCTTTGTGGTCACCTTCTATTCTGCTTGTTGGAAGGTTCGTCCGGGCCCGGGTCAACCCACCCTCAACTGAGAATCATGAGAAGCATGGTTGAAGGATCGGCTTTGGCTGTCGCAGATTATAGATCCATCTATACATCCACAAAGGTAGGTATCGAAGGGGCGAGTTTAGGAGCGCAGGACTTCACATTCATGGTTTGAGTTGGTCAACTATAAAGAGCAGAAAGGGGAATGCCCAAGAGGATAGAATCAAAGACAGTATCGATGCGATTTCCAGCTTTTCTTTAGCGGGAAAATCTCTTTGGGAGCTGTAGTAGCAGTTAACGGTAAGCGATAGGGGAGGTGAGGCTAGAGGAAAGGAGCAAACCCTACGTCTAATCACCGATACTTGGACCTGCTTGGGGACTGATTGGTTCCCCTTAGGTGGATTGGTCCCAGCAAGGCTATCTGTCTACTTGGCTCTGGTTGTAGGCCTTTCGCTTTGGGCTATCTTCTTTCTCCTCGTTCTTGGGACTTGCTTTAAGACTGTGTTATTCATCCTCTATTCCCTCTGTTTGGATCCCACCTTGTTCGAATCCTCATCCATTCTCCTTGTGTTGAGGTCGTCTTTCGAGCACTTCCGCTTCGCGATTCCCTTGTTAATTAATCTTTCCTGCCCTTGTTATCAATCAAACCTTTTCACCTTCTAAACTGATTTACCTTCCCAGTCCACTTCCTCTCCTAATATGATATCAGAATCGAAGATTGCTGCTAGTCTGATTTCATTTCTATCGACCTCTTTCTTCTTTCTATAATACAACTGATCGGTAAGGCTAAGCTGCCCAAACTTATCGGCAAGAGAGCGCCACCCATCCCCCTCACCACGCTGCTTCCACCCGCAGACACATACTTTGGGGTCGAAGACTCCATAGTGTCTTTAACCTACTGGATTTATGGGAGAAACCTCCATAGTGAAGCGCGCCTTTGAGGCTAAAAAGACCCTTGCCTATACATGTAAGCTTAGCGGGTAAAAGAGACCCGCTAGACAGCACTTTCCTTACCGTAAGGTAACTCAATCCATTTCCAAAGTCTTCATATGCTCTTCAGATAGCTCCATCGAACTGCGATAGCTGCTAGTCTACCTATTCGTATTGGAACTATCCTACCTCCTATTTCTAAACCCAGAACTCAGATATTTGATTCTTGGATGACTGATCTACTAAAGGTAAGTAACTTGATTAACCCGCTTCAAACCAATATGCGGCTTCTACGCTATCAATAAAAGACTAATCCGTTCAACAATTACGACCCCGCTATTACCTTTTCTCTAATAATATTCATCAGGATAGCACACGCACACCGTATTACAATTAGGGTATAAAAATACCATCCAGCCCTCATCACAGAGAATAGGCTCATCACCAGGTCCAATAGACGTGAGCTGTCCTGCCAGACAGAGTTCTTCCAAGAGTGTATACCCAGCATTATAGTCGAAGATAACTTTATCATTCTCTCTAGTTGAAATAAAAACTTCATTATTGAATCGGTAAAATGCTACCCCCGGAAACCTTTTGGCAAACTCTCGATCAAAGATCTCTATCAATGCTATATTGAATAAAGACCTCGCGATTTCACCCGCTGGTGGAATACCCCCAAAGCTTATATCATCCCTACGATTTCCGTCTTCATCAATTATAGGAAGATCAAATATAGAGGAAATTAGATTATAAACATCACCATCTCCAGTTAATGACTTAACACTATCTAAAACAAGACATTTAGGAATGATGCATAATGATCGCTTTAAGTCAAGCCGGTACAGTCTATTTACCTTACCCATTTCTTGGACGCGCTTATACACCACATTACGTTGATCATTTATTCTGTACCCTCCATCTTTTGGCAAGCCACCGTTATAAAGACGATACAACATTAAGGATAAACCCATAAACACCAAGACATCCGACTTATCAGGCATAAGCACATATGCCGTATCAGGATCTTCGCCGGTCCCTAACATCATATCGGGACAATCTGGTAGCATATCATATAAAAACTGAGTGAAATTCTCCTTCTTTATAATCCTATATTGTAGCGGTGACAGAACGTAGAATCCGTTACATAAGTCTTTCTTAATTAATGCTAACTCGAAGCGACACATACTAAATGGGGTATTGATTGTTAAATCATTATAGAGAAACTCAATATCCTCAGATAGCTGCGCTAGCGAGCATTCAATAGTATAATAATTTCTAGTAAGGCTAAGAGGAAACTGAAAAGACGAACATACTAATACTACTTTTGTGTGCTTACTATTTTCATCATCTTTGTCTATATCAATTTATATAAGAAGAAGAAGGAACGTTTGGTACTATACCAATCGCTAGAAAGAAAGCTACCATCACACCTAAACCTACGGCCGTAAGCACATTACCGCTAGCTGGAATATTGATTTCCGCGAAAGGAAATTCTCTAAGGCAGATAACACCTCTTCAGTAAGGTCGTGTGTTTCAACAAAACTAATCGATTCAGATGCCTATCTTGCTGCTGATGTGGAGAAATTGGTACCAGCCTACTCGTGATCTTCCTTTAGCTGGGCACGCACCTTGTCAGTAAGATGTGAAGCTGTTCACTCTGCTTTCCCTGGTTCAGACAGATTCCCAAGCTGCCACGACGGCGCTGTTCCTTTCTCTTCGTTCTGACCTTAAGAGAAGAACTTCGCTCTTTTTCTTCTGCCTCGTTCACAAGGGCACTTCAGAGAGAAAAGAAGGAATCCCCGTCAAAAGGTCGATCGAAAATGAACATCTTTGCTGAAATCCTTTCTCTTTCTTAGTAGAAAGAGGGTCCAATCAAGCAACCAGTCTTTGGATGCCAGGGCACTTGCCTTCCCTTCCAACCATCGGCGTATCAGCTTCCAGAGCTGATGCTTTATCCAATCCAGTTTTTGTCCCTTGATTTTGTAATCAGATCTATCTGTCCCTCTCTTACCTTCTAAGGAAGGGGCACGGTTAGCCAATCACCTGGCATTGGGTCAAGAACTTAAGGAACGGGCGCAGAGCCCTAGTGAAGAGGTACCTCCATACTGAACACCAACTCACACCGAATAGCCTTTGTTGTATCGTCACTTTCGGATCAACATCCGGAAGAGGCTTTTTTGCGCTCATCTCCTTCTCTTCAGGGATATGTAACTCCAAGCCATCAACATTTGGGAAAACAACATACCTTGATGCAAACCTATAAACTCCTTAAACCACCTCTTAAAGTGAACGTGAGTAGGATCTTTAAGTTTCAGAGAGGGCTGCTATTGCCTCTCCTTCACAAGCCCGATTCCGATGGTTATGGTTACAGCAACAGTTAACCTTCCGGGTCTTGACTAGGAAACTGGCTCTGCGAAGACGCTTCTTTGGTGTTCTTCCGGCGGATGAAAATAAAAACCAACTAGCCAACCAGAAAAAAAGGCTTCCGTCCTCGGAACTAAAGCTGGTTCTATTCCGGACAAGAAAGCAAAGCCGGGGACCTAGGTGGGAGGAACTGACTTGACTGGTTAAATTCCGGTACTTAGTCATTCTACTGACAAAGAGAGGGGACCGAAGGAGAGAAGAGGTTTAGCCCTTTCCCTAATGGTCGATCGAGTAACTATGCCCCTTGATCCTAACCAAAGTAAGGAAGCTACCCTAGTCCACGAGTGAAAGACTTTCCACGAGATAGAATGAGGGTAGCTCCCCCGATAGGTTACGGGTGGAATCTCCCTATGCGAAAGAGTCTCGCGGCAAGAGCGCTGCTGTAACCAGTTCTGATCTCAAGCACCTAACCTTTGTTGTGAGGACTTATTCGCCATCGGCCGGTAATACCCAATTCGTGAGATGGCGGTGATCTTTAGCTGGTCATGACCATAATGTGCTGTTTTCCTCGGAAAAAGTAGATCTTTGGAAGAAGAACAAGGCTTTGATCCTATGCTTTTTATCTATCCAGTGACAGGGCAGCTGCTTTGTCCAATCTAGTTTTTTAGTCTATCTCTACCCGATGGTAAGCAGATCTAATCTATCCGCCCCTCCCATAAGATTCTTTCTTTCTGGCGGAGCAAAGGTTCGCTGGCCACTGCCCTCCGTTCCAAGCGAAAAGACTCGGCTAGACTAGAATAGAAGACTAAAAAATCCTCGGTCTCGGCTTTATTGGTTGGCTAGTCTTCCATCTATCGGAATATCTTCTTACCGAGGCAGAAGCCTCTTTTAACCTTAAGAAGACTTTGCAATCGAATCTTTGACACTAGGAGTACAGAGAATCGGCTGTTGCAAGCCAGTATCCGTCCCTGCTGTCCAAGGAGCCAACGGTTGTTAGCACTACTTCTGCTTTACCGAATGTTTGTTTTTCCTATTATGTTTCCGCTTTCAGACAAGTAGCTAAGTCGTCTTAATCCAGCCACGAAAACTCCTGCGCTAGGAGAAAATCCCGTCGCTTCGTCGCTCAGTCCGTTGCTTCTTCCCTCCTCTTCTTCCTTTCCGGCTCTTTATACCAATGTTATTTATTTCCAGGTGCATCTTTTAATTAAGTCTTCCCTTCTTCTGGTTTAGATCCAGAGGTAGCACCGGTCCATCAGGGATGATAGGGGAGTTCTTATTGTCAGTCTAGCGTTAGGGGAATCTATTATGGAAAGAAGGGTAGTATTATAAAGGGCTAATCATAATTTCTTCCTCCTTTTTTTTTCAGGAGGAAAGTGAGAAAGAAAAAACATAGTAAGGCTGTAGGTGTAAGAGCTGTTACAATACGGCTATCTGAAACTGGGGATATCAAATCAAGGAGAAAGGCTTTTTCGCGGGAGAAAGAACTTAGCGGATCACCCCTAACTAAAGCACCCCCAAGAAAGTCCTTTCACTTTCAAGCTAGCGTACCGTACTCCAACCTAATAAATAGGAAGTTCTCTCTCAACTCAAAAAAGAAAGGGGTGCTTGCGACTTAACACTTAACTCAGTAGTGCTCTGACGTGAAGAGCTTTCGGAAACTACAAGTTACATACGATCTAACTAGTCTATGATCTTCTATTCTATATTAGATAATAAATTTCACTTCTTTTAAAGTAGAAGGGCAGTGCTTAGAACAACGAGTTCTATGATGACGACATCGCAGATTTTTTTCTTTTTCTGTTTCGGAGCCCCTGTTTCATGAAGCCAGATGCTGTTTGCTTTCCGGATCTATGGTGAGTTGTTAAGGTATGTAAAGATACATTTGTTAATCATATTTGTAGTAAGCATCATGCCCCAAGTCCGTGTGATTGTGGAGAGTTGGCCACAAAAGATCTTTTTAAAGGACACTTTGATTCACTCGGCTTAAATCCTATTTATTTTATTTTATATAGGGTAAGGGCTGTGTTTGTCTTTGTAGTTGTCGCATCAAACTTAGTTTGGCTCTTGCGGAATCAGTATATACCCATGGTTTTCGGTGGCCTTAATTTATAGCTAGGTAAGGGGATTTGAAGGATCTTCCCCATCCATTGAGGGTTAGCAATAAGGGTTGGCCCCTAAGCTGCCTGTAAACTGTTTTTTCTAGTTAAATCTTTTCTTATGATATGTATTTTTTCTTACTATCTACTAAAAGGCAAGTAGCTTGATTGGTTCGAATCAACCAGAAGAAAGGTCAGTGTAGAGAAGCATCGAGAAATGTTATTAACATTGATCATACGGCTTAGAGGAATTCCTCTCTCCGCTTTTAGACCAGTAGCTGGTCTATGGAGTCCTCTAGTTGACTTTTAGCGCTCTCTCAATAAGGAGAGTAAGTCCTCTTTCAACACTTATCCTCATTCATTGTAACATTGCCCTTATCTCTTCTCTGATTGTCGCGTTCTCCTGGGCGAAAGAGAAATAGTTGTTTACCAAGCCAAACCGTAGCGGGATGGATGAGAACTGGAATGAACACCATGGGGAGCTACACCTGCGCTTAGGAGAAGAATCCTGTGACCCTCCCATGATTGAATGACTGAGCTATGCCATGGGGGAAGTCTTTCTCTGAACATGCAGTAGAAGAACTCCCCCGCTTTCAAGCTTCATCTTTCATACCTGCATCCCTTGCCCCGGACAAGCCCTGCTCTTTTTAGTCGTTTCCAGAAGAAAGAATTGATTGACGAATCTCCGGGTTAACTCCCCCACTAACGGACTTTACTGGCCTGAAACTTTCAGTTATCTTACTCGACTAGAGGGCTTTCCCTCACTACTTTCTTTTTTCGTAATTAGATCCTTTAAAGTGCTCGCAAGAGGTAGATGATCCCCTTCCAATAGTCGACGGTTCCAGTGACTATGAGTTCTCTAGATCGATCGGCCTCAAAGAGTTGGGTCATAGCAAGAGTTTTGTCAATCTGAAAGAAAGACTCAAAATAAGGCCATGATTGGTCAATAATAGAATAAGGTTTAACCGCGAAACATACGTCCAACGTAGGGAAGCACTAGGTCTATCGTCCCAACCCTATCACTAATGATTGACTTATGTCAAGGGCTGGTAAGTCTAACGGGGTCCTCAAACGAAAACGTTGATCTCGACAAAAAAAGAGAAGTACAAGCAACTACATCAAAAACCAACATCTATACGGAATAGGAGCCGGTAGCTGGGGATGAGATTGGGTGTCCGAGTACCGATGTACAACTAAGTAGATGTCTCACGGGCGAAGGTTTGAAGACGCTCGACCAACGGGAGAGGAAGGAAGGAAGTAAGGCTCCACCTTCGAAAAAGTCTTTACTTGAGGGCGGTTGCCGCTTTCCTTCCTGCAAACGGAGGTCGCCGTTCGCCCCACACTGAAGAAAGAGTACAACAAGAAGATGAATACAAGAGATAGAAAGGCCTGCTGACCCTATCCTTCTTCCATACTCACAGCGAGTCCATTGTGCTTACGAACGAGTGGAGCGTCTTCAATGCGAGTTGTGCGTGGAGTTTCGCCTAAACAGTTAAGTTAAATAGTGGCGTTTGTTGTTTTCGAGTCCCCCCTGCCTTCGGCTCCTAAAGGTACCTTAGTTCTCCATAGGCGTCTGAAGGCGGAGTGGAGTGAAGGCATTCTCTTGGGAGAAGCCCGCCAGCTTACTATAGTAAGAGAAGAGGGCGCTATTTAACAGTGGTAGGGGGGTTCATCCTTACTTAGCATCACGTGCGACTTTGGTCGAGAGCAGCGCCTCAGACTCACTGGTATGGCAAAGCCCTAGGCTAGGGATTGACTTAGGCGCAATAGCCTGTTTGAATAGAATTGTAAACCGCCCTATCGCTACACCTGATCTGTTTACTTACTCTTATGCCGCTAACGCGCCCCTTTGTCAAATAGTAAACTTCCGATCGACTTCTGCCGGGTTGGTTGCTTGCTTCCAAAGCCCTAAGCAAGAGGTCCCATACTGTCCTGTCCTGAACGAGAACGCGAACTCGAACAATTGGCTTTACTTTAGCGACATGGACAGTTTTACCGACCTAACGGCCAATAAACTACAGCTGGAATCCTGTTATCCTATTTATTTCCACTTCCTTATAGACACCTCTATAAGGCTTTGGAACGGTAGTTTCACTTACTTCGCATGTCTGGGCTGGGCATTGGACCTTCTTCAAACTGGCCTTTGAACTTTAGCAAATAGTCTTAGTCTATTGGAACAACTACTTGAGCAACTAGCGCGAAAGCCGTTGTGCGCTAGTAAGTAACTAAGGCGCAGCCGTTTTCTTGCTCCCTGCCCTTTCGATCTTATAAAAAAAATATCTCATCATTTGCACATCGATACGTGCCTGGCTTCCTCCTTGTCGGCTTAATCCGCTATCTTATCTGCTTCTGTGCTTGGCATATTTAAAATATCTGCAACAAAGAGCTTATACTTATATACTAATCAAAGTATTTTAAGTAATAAAGCGAGATTCATACTTTCCAAGACTGACCATCAATCTTATTAATAACCGCTAATAAGATAATATTCGACCAGGTTGGTCTATCGAAAAGAAAGAATAGTGGAAGGGGACTTTTTTGAAAAAGGCATTCACGAGCTGGATCTTCCATCCAACTACCTTGGGCCACAGAAAAGAAAGCTTCGGAGCCAGGATGCAGTTAGATCACAGGGTGAAGCTGGAAGAGAAGAAAGCCGTAGAATGTAGAATGCGATCACATGAATCTTGGCATTGGCTGGAATTGAACTGATCCGGAGTCCGGAGACAAACGATTGAGAGAAGGACGGTAGCTCACCAAGTCGATATTCAAACCCATACCATCTCCTACTTCGCTACTGGAAATGAAGATTCTGCTCGTAAAAGAATGAATTTTTCTGACTTATGCGAGTTCCTAGTTTTAGAATGTTCCCTGTGGACTAATGTAAAAAAGAAAGGAGCTTAATCATATGCTCTCTCCCCTAAGCGCTCAACTCTGTGTGTATAGGATATGAGTAAGGGCTACTAGAAGCTCTTTCTCTGATTCTATTTGTTTTTTCTTTTATCTACAAAATTTCAAAAATAGTTTTCACTGTAGTGTCTTTATTGTTATTCTAAAGTTTCTTCGCGTCTCTCCGCGAGCAAGATCCTTCTAATTAATCTTAAGTAGGACCGGGCCTTTATCCTAATTTTGAGGGTTTCTTCTTCACCCAATACGATATCCTGAGACTGAAGGTGGGCAACGAAAGATTCTTAGACCCTTACCTTAGGCTTGACACGAGCTGGGCTCGAACCAGCGCTTTCCAGATCAAGTCCGGATTGAAGCTTTTCTGATCGTGACTTGAAAAGAGAGAAGAGGCGGTCGGATGGATGTTCCTGAAAGGTGTGGTTTTGGGCTTGCAAACCAGAAAGTAAAGTAGTTCGCGTAGAAAGGAAAGCAAGTTGTGAGCAGCCCGAGACAGGCGGAGGGCGGGGGGTGAATGGGCGAAGAAGTGGGCGATCCTGCCGCATCAGAATAGGCATACGCGTCTAGCTTTCTATGAGTGGAGTTCGCGGCTCTCGGGTTGAAGCCGCATTTCGTTATTGATGGCCTTGTTGAAGGAGTCTAATTTGTTAGGGTGAATAGTTGAACTCAATTGCTAAAGTAAGAAGCCGTTTCCGCTTCCTAAAGTCTTATCGCTGATCGAAGGGGTCAAGCCATCTCAATCCATCTTTGGAGCAGGTAGGGCCCTTTCATCCGTAGTTCCTATCAGTGCCATGGGCGTGGTCGGGCTTAAATAAATAAGCTGTTCCGCGTCCTTCGACTTCCTCTTAGCGGATCCGGATCTGGAACATCGGATCTTGTTCACTCTAACTACGTAACCTGTACTGTGCCTATGAACTCAGCTAGGGAATAATACTCAACTAATTCCCCTCTAGCATATTCTATTAACTAGAGCTTACCTTCTCTAAGACTTTTATTTTCTCTATCTGTAGCCCGAACTAAGTAAGGGCTTTGCCCCGGTGAGAAGCAAGCGGGGACGAGCCCATTGGAAAGATAGGACCAGTGGCGGTAGGTGCAGGAGTAGAAAAAAGTCGCAGTTCCGGTTTTTTGTGGTCGAGTCAATTCATCCGGTGGATGAGCATCCGCGACCCCGGGCAAAGGAGAATATCCCCGAACATCTTGAACCTCATTACAGCGGTAGCTCGCGAAATACCTATATCATCTGCTTAAAAGCATTCCCTATGACTGACTTTCATGGTTCGCTACTGACTTTCTTCAGTGAGGACTTACCGATCACTCCATTGGAACTTCGACTTATTCTGCCACAGAACAAATCCCGTGCCAAGTGGCTCAATAGACTCTCTCTTTACCTTTCCAGACTCTCTCTTTACCTTTCCCATCTGACCCACTCCTCCCGCTGCTCTATCCCCTTCTGGCTTATTGGATGGCCTAGTAGATGAGTTGGAACTTGATAGAACTGCCTAAAATGAAATAGCATTTGCCCTTTCCAAGATTACTCGCTGAATACCTTGCCTATCCTTTCATTCGTTGACTGATGGCTTTCAAATAAAAATCCTTGCCCCGAGGAAGTCATAACTAAGAAGGTGGATTCACTTATTCTTTTTTCTTTATTTATTAATATTAACTTGCAAGCAACCGTGAGACTGAAGCTTGATATGAAATGGTTGGCATAAGGAAAGACACTCCCACTTCCACTCGATCTCAAATGTTGGAGATTAGCTTGGCACTCCAAAAGGCTCGGCAGAGAGAGGGACAGGAAATGCGACCGATTCACTCGCAAAGATTAGAAAAAAAGACAGACGATATAATACCGCTGGGAAACGGAGTAAGGCCAAAGACAGCAACTCAAACAAACAGACCTGAAAGCAGAAGCAATTGAATGGGATGGGATGTAACAAAACGAAAGATTTGCCATACCTGATTGATTGCTAACTAGCTTTCCTGCCCATCCCTACTTTCTTCCTAAAACTCAAGGCTTGAAAGTCGAATGCGCTTTTCTCGTAACAACCTATTCAAGAACATGGATCAACGTATGCTACTTAGAATGCCAAAGTTGCTGCTGGTGGATATGCCTTAGAAAGATCATAAAAAGTTGTAGCACTTAGATAAAAAAAAAAAAAGAGTTACATCGGGACCTTATTGCCTCTCGTTGCTTACTTTAAATCGAGTCACTTCGTCTATCCCCTTCCATCAACAGAAGTCTCGGCTATAGCTATAATAAAGTGTGGATCTTTATTATCCCGCACTAACCTATATTTCCAGCATTTAGCGCCTAAAACCACTGAAAGGGTCGATGCAGCTCCCCTCCCTTCATCATACAGTTTTAACCGCTTTCTTGTCCACGGCCTTTTCTTTTAACCCCGGAATCGGATCGGGCAGGAAGTCCTTGCTCTGCGTTCCGTCAACCGTAGATGAAAACGGAGCAACTACTAGACCATCCCAAACAACATTTAAAAGACACCTACGCCAAAGCAAAGCATCGGTCTCTCTTGGAATCCTGAATATGGTGATACCCCCGATTGTACCAATCTACATATGTCTCTCCCCGGTACTAGTTATTGTCATTTGGATTCCTTGACTTGATTTGTCCGATGAGAAATGCGAAACGAAAGAAGGATCCTCCTGCTGGGAAATTAGATCCTACTCTTTGTCCCCCCCTTTTCACAGAAAATGGAGAGATGAATTGATGTATTTTTTGAATCCGGCGTCGGGACTGACGGGGCTCGAACCCGCAGCTTCCGCCTTGACAGGGCGGTGCTCTGACCGATTGAACTACAATCCCAGGAAAATGAGGTGTACAGCCTCCACTTTTTTTCTCTTCATTCGAACTATTGACTTTCGCCGTGTTGTAACAGAAACACGAATGATATACTATATTATATTCTAATAATTCTATTATATATATATTTTTTTAAATGCAGTAGAGTAGACTCATAGTGGGCAAATTCATGAATTGAATCAAATGGTTTTATTTTAGTCACGCTCTTTCACTTTAAAGGCCCTAAGCTAAGAAAGAGGCTTAAGTCATCGTTTCAAATCCGAGAAAGGGCTTTTTTTTAGTTTTGGAATGTTCATTATGATAAGTAGTCGATTAGGAGAACTGCTATGTCACTACAGGGTATACTCTTCCTCATGTTTCATTATTCATATTTTATGTGCTGGGACATAAATATTCTACCTATTATGATATGAATCGCCAAAGTCTTCCTACTTCTCAATTGTTCCAATCATATCCGAAAAATGAGAAAGAAATCAAAAGTCAGTGGATCTGAATTGAATCATGACTATATAAGCTATTCTTAAGAGATTAAATATAGATGGAATCGTGGAAGCGGACCTTTTCTTTCCTTTTTCCACGTAAGAATTCGTCGTCCGATTGAATCTGCTTGTTCCTGGATGCTCCATAGGAATCCATCGCTATTCCTTTCCTCCCCCGAGAAAGGTTCATTCCGAGTCACAAGAACAATCTCTCTTTTTTTTTGAATGATTTTCTCTTTTCGTTATGGTAATGCAATGCAAGAGGTCGGAAATCAGGTTGTTTCTGATGATGAAAAGAGCTTTTTTTATCTGAATCAATTTGAAAACCCGAGATTTCAAAGTCGGTAATGTTAGAAGGTCGGTATTTTATGGTCAGATACCTAAGGTCGGTATATCTTTGAAAGCTCAGACGGAGAGAATAAACGGACTCCTCGAGGGCTACTTAAGCCACTTTAGTGCAAACCAGAAGGACTGGAGCTGTTGGATGTTGCTGAGTGCTGCTATAACTTAACAACCAAAAAGCTCTGCGTCGAACTTCAGCCCCTTCGAGTTGGCCACGGGGCAACAGCCTCTGACGCCCCACACCGTTGCGACAGGAGGGGGCTTTCCCAGCAGCCTACTTTGCCAAGAGGTGGCAGGAGCGCAACGACCTAGCCCAAACCTACTTAAACAACCTAAAGGCTTGGCCCGGTCTGAAGGAAGAAGAAAGTAAACCTTGTAGAAAAGCAGATAGAAGAGGTAGCCTATAGACTCAAGCGACGAGCTCGGTGAAAACTCACCCCGTATTCCATGTGAGTCAGTTGACTTCGATTAGACCAGACCGACCCAGAGAGGAACGTGCCCACGAGGGCACCACCAGATGTTGTAGATGAACCTACTAAAGACGAAATTGAGTATATCATAGCTGACCGCACCATGGGCTAGCCCCTACACCCACCGCACGAGTGGAATATTACTTAGTCAAGTAGAAAGGAACAAGGTCTTACGACACGGTCACTATATCTTTTCTTTTTCTTTATCTCTCCTCTATGGAAAGAAAGAGGGGATGATACGTGGTATACCTGATCGTTTAGTCAACGAGACGTACGTAAGTCGACATAGCTCCATGTATATGTTCTTTTGAGCTAGAACCAATCAATAGAATGAAGTTAAATCTAGGGTAGGGCGACGAACATGGCGAAAGAGGACTGTCTATCCAAAGCCCTTCTCTTCTTCACTCAAAGGGGCAATGCACCAGCCAGCCAGTGTGGTGGCGAACACGCTGTGCTGTAAGCTAAGCTGTTCACCTTGTAGACGGAGGAGATATAGAAAGTGTGCCGTGCTTGATTCATAAGATTCTATAGTAGAACCAGTATATTATTTCACTTAGCCTGCCTCTCCCATGACTTTCCGGACCAACCAACCCGGATCTGTCCTCGCAAGTCTCTCTGCATTTTGGAAGCAGAGCATGCAGAAAAATCGAGCAATGGATCTTAGAAGAATTCCACTTTTTTCGGCACGACTCTTTCTATTTCCGCGCTGACATTTGAGTTGTCTCTCTTCTTTCTTTCAATCGACACACTCGACACAGATAACTCCGGTGGCCCCCGCTTCTGTCTCTATCAGGCGGCGACAGCCCCCACCTCCGTAGCCACAGCATGGAGGAGCAGCTCCTTAATCCGCACTACAACCAATAAAAATGTTCTCCAGATCGATATATGATGCTAAACGGAGACCGAGATAGAGAGAGAGGGCTGCCCCTTTGTTGGCTCTTCGAGACAAAAGCACTCATATGAATGGTGCTAATTCCCATGTTCCTTCTAGTCTCGTTTGGTTTCGAGAGCCTCCCCCTCCCCGTCCCTTACTCGTCTTTTGCGTCATCCTGGAATTTTTTTCCGTATGCCGGGGAAAATGCCTCACCTTTCTACATGAATTATTATAAGAATTTCCTCGGGTCTCTATAAAACAGAAGGAAAAGCCCGGTTGGAAGCACAAACTAAAGGAGAGAGGAAAAGTCGAAAGGGGGGAAGAAGTCTAGTGCTAGTTCTTACTGAAAC